CAAATACGGTGTTAATGAATTGACTGAAGTGAAGCAAGGAACGGAGTAGCTCATCTAGCTATATGAGGAAGTGCGAGATCAAAAAGATATAGAATAGAGAAGTCCCCGCGTTGTACTGTAGAAGTCAACCCACCAGCAAGGAGTAGTGAGTAATTCGGGAAAAAGAAAGTCAGGAAGGTTCCGCTGACGAACCGGCTAATCCAGTATACCCAGCGTAGTAAGCTAACCGAAAAAAACCTTAGTCTTCAGTAAATAAAGCAAGGATAGAATAAGGATGGCCCCCTCTCTAACGCCCTAACCTCTAAGCCAGTAATGAGTCAGCCAATGGGATAAAAATCTTGTAAGTAAGGTAATAGAGTAAGCCGGGTTCTATTTTTCCACGGAAGAATTCAAATAAAGAGTCAGGGAATCCTAAGTAAGCGTGGGATATTCAGCTAACCTGCCAACCAGCTAATCCGCCAGCAAACAGTTAGACATTGAGTAAGTAATTTCCGGGTGATGAAGGTTATATAATAAGTAATGTGATATGAGACAAAGCCTGCTAGAGGAAATACATATATGAAATGTATGCCCCAGAAGAGCAGGAAGGAGTTACGGTTTGAAAACCTTATTTGATTCTGAAAGCGAAGGAAGCAAGAAAACTACTGCTGCAATCAAAGGGCTGCCATTAATTAGTCTAACGCACAACGGCTTTACTCAATCCATTGCTTGTTCGTTAGTCCTTATGCACAAATGCGCACAGGAAGGAAATGAAGCTACATCCTAATAGCAGGAAAGAGATTCTATTACCAGTAATTGTCTAGCTACACGTACACGGTCTTCCATCTGCGCCTTCGCTTCGCTTGATGGATTTATGAGTCTTTACGAACTAACTCACCGAGGGATTGAACTTCCATCGTAGTAACCGTAGTTGGGCTCCGAAAGAAGGTTCTGAAAGAATTGTAGGTGAACATCAATAGGGAAAGCAAGAAGCCTGAGAGAGCTTCCAGGCGGAAGTACCTAAGGGCAATCACTCAGAGAACAAATCACACTATTAAAAGCACTAACAGCAGCAGCGGAAAGTTGCCTTGGTTGAGGCACTCTCAGATGGGCTTCTCCCCTAGCTTGAGGAAGAAAGAAGGGGGTGAGGAAAACAATAGCCTCAAAGAAGGGCATCCCATTGACTCCTTTAGGATAATTGGTTGCAGATGTTGAGACACCAGGTTCAAAGATGGAGGCTAAGACTTCTCACTCTTTATCCTCATTGGACTGAAGGAATACGCTGCTAAGGATGTCTGTCAAAAGAGTCCTCGCTACTCTTTGATCTATCTCCTCAGCTCTTCGATAGAAGCAATATTGGATTACAGGAACTACAGCCAACTAGTAGACGTTACGCTCCTCCCTCTATTCAATACACATTCATGATTCGGACTTCTATCAAATATATATTGTTAAGTGCCTTATCGTGTTAAGCAACAATAAAATTCTGGAAATCAAGCTCATCAAGGATCTTCATCACACGGGGACCGGCTTCGCGAGACCATTTCGGTCTACTCTGTGGCTCAGCTCTACTGGGCGCAGATTCCTCGATCGACTATCAGAGCTTGAATTCCAGATCCTATTATCTAAGATAACACAAGTGCAACGATCAGACGCTACTTGATTCTCTTATTCAATTGATAGTGAGATAGATAGATCCTTCCTAAAAGCGGCCTTTCTCTTATATACCCGAAGAGAAGAACCTATTTTCTTGCTCCATCTAGTGTTCTGGCTCTAAACAGTTAGATCCTCTTTGCAGTCCTTTCAGTAAGTTCCGATTCGGTTAGCTACTTAGGGTGAACCACACAGAGGCGATCTCGAACATCACTCTAAGAAACTCCAAAACAAGATTCGAAATTCGAAGAAGCCAGGTTAGGCTTGTAATTCACTACTTGTAGGCTCGGATCATAGCAGCTTATGACCCATTCGTACTCCTCCCCGAGAAGTCCTCATTCAGCTTGAGGGATAATACATATCTGCTCTAGGTCGGACATAAGAATGAGACATTTCATATTTACCAACAGGGTTTCGCCTCAACCGCCTTTACTCCGCAGTAAGGACGACAACAGCAATAGAATTCTTTACGGACTGAGGTGTAACTCTAAATAGAAAGAGTTCCGCCTTCTGAGTTCTCAATGCTTAAGGCAGAGGTTTATCACGTAGTGTTTTTTAGTAGTTCCGGTTGTTCTAATTATACCTGATTCCGGAATTCGGGAATTCTTCCCTCTTTCCCGCTTATCAGTAGAAGGTTGAGGGCGCTATAAAAGACTTAGCAAGAGGAATAACTGATTTCCGCCTTCGGATAAGAATCAATTCTAAGGTGGCAGCTTTCATCAGTTAGTTCCCGGACTGCCTTCAAAGAGGAAGCTGGGTCGCGTAGTCAATTCATCCCACTGCTTTTGGAATAGAAGAGGCGCCCCGACTATGAAAACTTTAGCATCTATAGCTTTTCACTCTCCATCTCCGCATTCTGGAAGGAATG